AATAGAAAAAAAGATATCCTTTTTCACAACAGAAAAATTATTATCTGATCAATTGTATAATGATTGGAATTTGACCAATGATCTAAAACGGCTAAACAAAACTGACGAGTTTATAAATAGAGTCAGAACTTTAGATAAAGAATCTTTTGATATAGGTATATTTGAACAAAAAACTCAATTGTGTAATGATGAAACTAAAAAAGAATATTTTCCTAAAAAATATGATCCGTTCTTATATGGGCCCTATCGTGGAAGAATCAAAAAAGGGTTTTCACCCCCTAGCATAAATCAAATATATATAAAAAAAAAAATGGGGGAATTTTGGATAAATAAGATTCATGCTCTACTTCTTACTAATGATTATCGCGAATTGAAACAAACAATAGACAAACTCAACAATAGTAGATCATTATTAACAAAAAAGAAGCTTTCTTTATTTCGATTTCGAGAACCCAAACATCAAACTATTCATTCAAATGTAGTTATAACTAAGTCCAGTGATCAAAGAAGTAGAAAAAGATCTATTGAAATAAAGGAAATAAGTAAAAAGGTCCCTCGATGGCCATACTACTTACTCGATGATTTGCAACTAGAGGAAGGAGAAACCGGCGAAGAAAGGGTAGAATTGGATTCTCAAATTCGTTTAAGAAAATACAAGTATATGGTCATTTTTGATGATAGCGAAGATTCTAATGAGCCTGATCCAGCAGGCGAAATCGCTTGGATACGTTATTTACCACACTCGGATTTTCGTCGAAATCTAATAAAAGGTTCTATGCGTGCCCAAAGGCGTAAAACGGTTACTTGCCAACTCTTCTATCAAGCAAAGGCGCACTCCCCTCTTTTTGTGGACAGAATAGACAGACGCCTTTTTTCTTTTTTGAACAGAATAGACAGACGCCTTTTTTCTTTTGATAGTTTCGGACGGATGAAAGGAATTTTTCAAAATTTGATGTCTAAAAAAAGCAAAAAATTACAAATCTCTGATTATACAAAAGAAAAAAGAAAGGTTGAAAAATACCAAGACGAAGAGAGAATGCGAATGGAAATAGCAGAAGCTTGGGATACCATTCCATATGCTCAAGCAGTAAGAGGTTTTTTATTAGTAGGCCAATCAATTCTTCGGAAATATATTCGATTGCCTTTATTAATAATAGCTAAGAATATTGCGCGTATTTTATTATTTCAAAGTCCCGAATGGTCCGAAGACTTCAAGGATTGGAATCGAGAAATGCATATTCGATGCACTTATAATGGTGTTGAATTATCCGACAAAGAATTTCCAAAAAACTGGTTAACAGACGGTATTCAGATAAAAATCTTATTCCCTTTTTACCTGAAACCTTGGCACCGATCTAAGTTAAAACCCTTGAAAACACAGAAAGCGCAAAAAAATGATTTTTGTTTTTTAACAGTTTTTGGACTGGAAACTGACCATCCTTTTGGTCCCCCTCAAAAACTAAAAGGGTCTTCATTTTTTGAACCTATTTTTAAAGAACTGAAAAAAAAAGTGAAAAAATTTAAAAAGAAGTCTTTTATAGTTTTTAATGTTTTTAAAGAACGAGCAAAATTTCTTCGAAAGGTGTCAAAAGAAATAAAAAAATGGAGCATCAAAAACTACGAATTGGGTGAAACTAAAACCGACGATTCTATAATGAATAATCAGATGATTCGTGAATCACCTATTCAAATTCGATCTACAGAATGGACAAATTTTTCACTGACAGAAAAAAAAATGAAAGATCTGACTGAGAGAACAAGTACAATCAACAAGAAACTAGAAATAATTCTAAATGAGAAGCAAAATGGATTTCTAACTCAAGAAAAAAAGATTAATTCTAATAAAAAAAGTTATCATAATAAAATATTAGAATCATTAAAAAAATTTTGTCAAATATTAAAAAGAAGAAATACTCGATTAATCCGTAAATTTTATTTTTTTATCAAATTTTTCATGGAAAAAATATACATAGATTTTTTTCTATGTATCATTAATATTGCAAGAACCAATGCACAACTTTTTATTGAATCAAGAAAAAAAATGATCGAGAAATCCATTTCCAATAAGAAAGAAAATGAAAAAAGAATTAAGAAAAGAAATACAAAAAAATTTCACTTTATTTTAACTAAAAAAAATTCCCTTGATAATATTCAAAATAAGAATTCAACAACTTTTTGTAACTCGTCCTCCTTCTCGCAAGCATATGTATTTTATAAAATATCGCAAACTCGAGTTATTAACTTCTATAAATTCAAGTCTATCCTTCAATATTATGGAACATCTCTTTTTCTTAAAAATGAAATAAAGGATTTTTTTCGGAAAGAGGGAATATTTCATTCTGGATTGAGACATAAAGACTTTTGGCATTCTGAAAGGAATCAATGGAAAAACTGGTTAAGGGGGCATTATCAATATGATTTCTCTCAGATTAGCTGGCTTAAATTAGTACCAGAAAAATGGCGAAATAAAGTCAATCGACACTGTATGACTCAAAAAAACGGTTTTAACAAAGGGGACTCATATGAAAAAGAAGGATTAATTCATGATGAAAAACAAAATGATTTTGAACCGGATTCATTACTGAATCAAGAATATAAAAAATCATCTAATTTTAAAAAACATCATAGACATGATTTTTTCTCATATAAATCTATTAATTATGAAGAGAAGAAAGACTCATATATTTATAGATCACCATTACAAATAAATAGTAAAGAAGAGATTTTTGATAATTACAAGATAGATAAACGCAAATTATTTGATATGACAGATGGGCTACCTATTTATAATTATCTAGGAGAAAATAATATTATGGCTGAGGAGAAATTTCCAGATAGAAAATTTTGTAGGTGGAAAATGATTGATTTTTGCCTTAGAAATAATAAGGTCGAGATTCATTACTGGGCCAATAGCGGCACCAAGAATAAGAATCAAAAAATGAAGAGGGGTCCTTTTTCTTTACCAATTTATCAAAATTCAAAAATCAACCGATTCAAAAAAAAAAAAGATCCTTTTTTGACAAAAAAAAAAAGATGCTTCTTTGATTGGATGGAAATGGATGAGGAAATAGTAGGTCCTATTAGTTCGAATCCAGAACTAGAACTTTGGTTCTTCCCAGAATTTTTGCCACTATATAATGCATATAAGATTCAACCGGGGATGATACCAATAAAATTACTTCTTTTCAACTTTCATTTGAATGGAAATGAAAACATTAAGAAAAACATTACTGAAAGTAACCCTTTAATAGAATCAAAGAAAAAAAAAAGAATTCTTAGATTCGAGAATGGAAATCAAGAAGAAAAAGATCCTCTAAACCAAGGGGAAGGGGCTCCTCTATCAGATGAAAATGGAGGTAGATCAGGCATAAAAAAACAACGTAGAAAAAAAAAGGCCAACATGAGCCCCGAAGCTATAGAGCTTTATCCCTTCCTAGAAAGTTTTTTCTATTTTCAATTGAGCTGTGAAAAGGTTGTAAATCAAAAAATGTTCAATAATATTAGAGCCTCTTGTCTCCTGCTTAGATTGATAAATCCAAAGGACGTTGCTATATCCTATCTTAAACGGGGAGAACTGACTGTGGATATTTGGACTCTAAAAGGGCGCACTTCTGGAGAATTAAGTACAAGCGGAACATTGATTATCGAACCGACTTATCCTTATCCGTCTATAAAAAAGGATGGACAATTGATTCTATATCAAACCATAGGTATTTTTTTGGTTCATAAGAATAAATACCAAAGGAATCCAAAATTTCGAGAATGGTTTGATAAGAATCAATTTGATGAATCCATTTTAAGACATCAAAAAATGACTCAAAATAGAGACAAAAATCATTATGATTTCTTTGTTCCTGAAACTATTTTATCCCCTAAAGGCCGTAGAGAATTGCGAATTCTATATTTTTTAAACTCAAGGGATAGAAATGATATACATAGAAATCCGGTATTTTGCAATCAGGTAAAAAACTGTGGTCAAGTTTTAAATAGAGGCAAATATCTCGGTATCGATAAAAATAAACTAATTAAAATGAAGTTCTTTCTTTGGCCCAATTATCGACTAGAAGATTTAGCTTGTATGAATCGCTATTGGTTTAATACTCATAATGGCAGTCGTTTCAGTATGGTCAGGATACATATGTATCCACGGTTGAAAATTTGTTAGTTACAAGTCCATTTACATGAATTTTGCCATATATACATATATTATTAGGTAATAGAATATGTCGGCTATATGAAAACAAATAGATAGACGCGAGGATTGTCTTACATTCCATCCTGAAAGAGGATACTAATTTAATGACATACATATTATCAATTAGATCTATAAATGAATGAACAAAACCTTCTTCTCTTTTTTTGTATTCCTATACAAATAAAATAAGAAGATTTTGTTCATTTATTTATTTTATAAAAAAAGTAGGAAGTTTATAATGAACTTAAGGTCATTCTGTATATCAAAATGACTAATATTATTATTACTGATTAATCAAATTCACATCAAAAAATTATAAAAGGGGATAAGATTTTGTTTTATGGTAAAAAATTCATTCATCTCAGTTATTTTTCAAGAAAAAAAAGAAGAAAAGCGGGGGTCTGTTGACTTTCAAATAGTCAGTTTCACCAATAAGATACGAAGACTTACTTCCCATTTGGAATTGCACAGAAAAGACTATTCATCTCAGAGAGGTCTACGAAAAATTCTGGGAAAACGTCAACGGCTGCTGTCTTACTTATCAAAGAAAAATCGAGTACGCTATAAAGAATTAATTAGTGAGTTGGATATTCGGGAGTTAAAAAATCGTTAATTTTCAAATTTTTACTTAGTTTTTTCATTTATTGGATCTTGAGAATTTTGATAAACTTCTTTTCGTTTTCAGCAATTCATGTAAGAATGAATCGAGGAAAAACTTATGAATAGACCAGCTACAGAAAGAGACCTTATGATAGTCAATATGGGACCTCACCACCCATCAATGCACGGTGTTCTTCGTCTCATCGTTACCCTAGACGGTGAAAATGTTGTTGACTGCGAACCAATATTAGGTTATTTACACAGAGGAATGGAAAAAATTGCGGAAAACCGAACAATTATACAATTTTTACCTTATGTAACACGTTGGGATTATTTAGCTACTATGTTCACAGAAGCAATAACCGTAAATGGACCAGAACAATTGGGAAATATTCAAGTACCTAAAAGAGCGAGCTATATCAGAGTCATTATGTTGGAGTTAAGTCGTCTAGCTTCTCATCTGTTATGGCTTGGACCTTTTATGGCGGATATTGGCGCACAGACCCCTTTTTTCTATATTTTCAGAGAAAGAGAATTAGTATATGATCTATTCGAAGCTGCAACTGGGATGAGAATGATGCATAATTATTTTCGTATCGGGGGAGTAGCAGCCGACCTGCCTTATGGCTGGATAGATAAATGTTTGGATTTCTGCGATTATTTTTTAACAGGAGTTGTTGAATATCAAAAACTTATTACGCGAAATCCCATTTTTTTAGAACGAGTTGAAGGAGTAGGCATTCTTAGTGGAGAAGAAGCAATAAATTGGGGTTTATCCGGACCGATGCTACGAGCATCTGGAATACAATGGGATCTTCGTAAAGTTGATCATTATGAGTGTTACGACGAATTTAATTGGGAAATCCAGTGGCAAAAAGAAGGAGACTCATTAGCTCGTTATTTAGTCCGAATCAGTGAAATGACAGAATCCATAAAAATAATTCAACAGGCCCTGGAAGGAATTCCAGGGGGTCCCTATGAGAATTTAGAAATCCGATACTTTGATAGAGAAAGGGATCCAGAATGGAATTATTTTGAATATCGATTCATTAGTAAAAAACCTTCTCCCACATTTGAATTGCCGAAGCAAGAACTTTATGCGAGAGTTGAAGCCCCAAAGGGAGAATTGGGAATTTTTCTAATAGGGGACAAAAGTTGTTTTCCTTGGAGATGGAAAATTCGCCCGCCGGGTTTTATCAATTTGCAAATTCTTCCTCAGTTAGTTAAAGGAATGAAATTGGCTGATATTATGACGATACTAGGTAGCATAGATATCATTATGGGAGAAGTTGATCGTTGAAATGATAGTTTATACAACAGAAATAGAAGTACAAGATATTCATTCTTTTTCCAGATTGGAATTTTTCAAAGAGGTCTATGGAATCGTATGGATCTTTGTCCCTATTTTGACTCTTGTATTGGGGATCACAGTAGGCGTACTGGTAATTGTATGGTTAGAAAGAGAGATATCCGCAGGAATACAACAACGTATTGGGCCTGAATACGCCGGTCCTTTGGGAATTCTTCAAGCTCTAGCAGATGGGACAAAACTGCTTTTCAAAGAGAATCTTTTTCCAGCTAGAGGAAATACCCGTTTATTCAGTATTGGACCATCTATAGCAGTCATATCCATTTTACTAAGTTTTTTAGTAATTCCTTTTAGCTATCATCTTGTTTTAGCTGATCTCAATATCGGTATTTTTTTATGGATTGCCATTTCAAGTATTGCCCCTGTTGGCCTTCTTATGTCAGGATACGGATCGAATAATAAATATTCCTTTTTAGGTGGTTTACGAGCTGCTGCTCAATCGATTAGTTATGAAATACCATTAACTTTATGTGTTTTATCAATCTCTCTACGTGCGATTCGTTGAAATACAAACTTTTCTTTCTTTTCCCTATTCATTCTTTTCTTTCGCTTTAGAAAACAAGTTGAACGAATTGAATAGATATTCTTTATTATCCTTTTGGTTGATAAAGTCAATTAGATAGTTATATATGAGTGAAAGAAAGCAGCTTATCAATTTGCAGTAAAAAAAAATGGAGTCTCATTTCCTATGTACAAGACAAGAGTTAAGTGGAAATAAACATAAGCGGAAGAGGTCCTTTACCCCAAGACTGGTTGATTAGACAACCCAGCTTGAAGCGGGCTCAAAAGATCAACCGTATGGCCTTTTCACTATCCTTTGTATGAATTACCTACCATACATGTATTATCAAACGAAACGGGCGATTGAACAAAAAATGAGTGGATGATTAGGAACACAAAAATGCACAAAGGATTAGTAATGGAGATTATGGAAATTCTCTAAAAAGAGATTTCTGCATAACATAAAAAGAATACTAATTGGGGCTTTAAATTGGTAGAAATGATAAGGCAGTACTTCCCGCGATTCCGATCCAGAGTATGCTCCTATCCACCCATTAAAGCAATGACTATCAGGAACGAAATAATCCTTTATTTTTGATTTTTGTTTTAGCCCCTTCTCTTATATCGGTTTTATAAGAAAGAAGAATAGGAACGAAAAACAAACAAGAGAAAAAAAAAAAAGAAATCTTTTTTATTCCGTCTTTTTCATATATTTAGCATAGATTTAGAGAGATATAATTTGTCTCATGATTCATTAGCTAATGTAACGTCTAATTCCTTTTCGTAATCGAAAATGATGGGTTGAAATAAACTATTTATTGATATTTCTGAAAGGAGTTTTTTATTTAAGGATTAAGTTATTACTCAACAAAGTCAAATTATTAACGGGTGAGATCAATTCGGAAGCGCCTTTTTTTATTATTATTTTAGAGTATAGCAGACGGAATTCCATTGGTATAATTTTGGACCCTCAAATAGATTTTGACTCTTTCTATTCTACAACCATAGCTAGCTAAATAGTAAATAATACTGATCTGGTCCTTAGATTTTTTTTGACCCACGAGGAGCCGTATGAGGCGAAAACCTCATGTACGGTTCTGGAATAGCGGTGGGAACAGTGATGTTATCACCGACTATGATTATCTAACAGTTCAAGTACAGTTGATATAGTTGAGGCGCAGTCAAAATATGGTTTTTGGGGATGGAATTTGTGGCGTCAGCCTATAGGATTTCTCGTTTTTCTAATTTCTGCCCTAGCCGAATGCGAGAGATTACCCTTTGATTTACCAGAAGCGGAGGAAGAATTAGTAGCAGGTTATCAAACCGAATATTCGGGTATCAAATTTGGTTTATTTTATGTTGCTTCCTATCTAAATCTATTACTTTCTTCGTTATTTGTAACGGTTCTTTACTTGGGTGGTTGGAATATTTCCATTCCATACATATTTGTTCCTGAGCTATTTGAAATAAATAAAGTGGATGGAATCTTTGGAACTACAATTGGTATCTTTATTACATTAGCTAAAACTTATTTGTTCTTGTTTATTTCTATCACAACAAGATGGACTTTACCTAGGTTAAGAATGGACCAACTTTTAAATCTTGGATGGAAATTTCTTTTACCAATCTCTCTCGGTAATCTATTATTAACAACCTCTTTTCAACTTTTTTCACTGTAAATAGCAAACAATAGACTTGGTTCAAGTTCAAACAAGAGAAAGAAACGAAGATAAAACTATTCATATAGATTCCTGATATGTTCCCTATGGTAACTGGGTTCATGAATTATGGTCAACAAACAGTACGAGCAGCAAGGTACATTGGTCAAAGTTTCATGATTACCTTATCCCACGCAAATCGTTTGCCTGTAACTATTCAATATCCTTATGAAAAATTAATCACATCGGAGCGTTTCCGTGGCCGAATCCATTTCGAATTTGATAAATGTATTGCTTGTGAAGTATGTGTTCGTGTATGTCCTATAGATCTGCCTGTTGTTGATTGGAAATTTGAAACGGATATTCGAAAAAAACGATTACTTAATTACAGTATTGATTTCGGAATTTGTATATTTTGTGGTAACTGTGTTGAGTATTGTCCAACAAATTGTTTATCGATGACTGAAGAATATGAACTTTCTACTTACGACCGTCACGAGTTGAATTATAATCAAATTGCTTTGGGCCGTTTACCAATGTCAGTAATTGATGATTATACAATTCGAACAATTTTGAATTCGCCTCAAAGAAAAACTGAGTAGGTAACCGCCCTATTCTATTAAATAAAGAGAAATTACCAATTCTTAAGGTTCCGTTTTTTTGGTTTAAATTAAAAGAATGAGATAAGGTCTTTCTCTTTGTTTGGCCAATAATGAAAAATTCAACTAGAAATTCATTGGTTGATGAGAATTTCGACTTTTTTATTAAAAATCTATCAATAGAGTCGTAATTATTTCGAAATATATACTTTCAAAAAATATCCTTATTCTTTCTTAATTTAAGAAAATAAAAGAATCAAAAAAGAAACTGTCCAACAATTGTACCCATATCATACCTAATAGATTAGAATTGAATTCAATTAGGAACCTATCATAAAATGAAAATCAAAAAAACCTTTAGTTTTTTCCCGGTCGGGTCAATACGATCATGAAAAGCATTTCAATTTATCTCCTATTTTACATATAATGGATTTGCCTGGACCAATACACGATTTTCTTATAGTTTTACTGGGATCGGGTCTTATATTAGGGGGACTGGGAGTAGTATTACTTACCAATCCAATTTATTCTGCCTTTTCGTTGGGATTGGTTCTTGTTTGTATATCCTTATTCTATATTCTTTCAAATTCTCATTTTGTAGCCGCTGCCCAGCTCCTTATTTATGTAGGAGCCATAAATGTTTTAATCATATTTGCTGTCATGTTCATGAATGGTTCAGAATATTACAAGGATTTGAATCTGTCGATCGTTGGGGATGGGGTTACTTCACTGGTTTGTACAAGTATTCTTCTTTCGCTAATTACTACTATTTTCGATACGTCATGGTACGGGATTATTTGGACTACAAGATCAAACCAACTTATAGAACAAGATTTGATAAGTAATAGTCAACAAATTGGAATTCATTTATCAACAGATTTTTTTCTTCCGTTTGAACTGATTTCAATAATTCTTTTAGTTGGTTTGATAGGCGCAATTGCTGTGGCTCGTCAGTAATAAATCGTTATAACTAGCAACAGCAAACAATCCAAATTTCACTTTCTTCTATGTTATCCCACCTATTTCACAAAAATTCTATTTGAATACTGTTCATGTCTAAAAGGGAGATTCTTTTATTTGATCTATTTTCAATACATTCTTTTGTTCCGTACTTGTTTTGTTCTATTCTAGTCAATCTCGAATCTGTTGAATTTTTGTTCATATTGAAATGAACCAACATTGATAAGGAGTTGGTCAATGATGCTCGAACATGTACTTGTTTTGAGTGCCTATTTATTTTCTATCGGTATTTATGGATTAATCACGAGTCGAAACATGGTTAGGGCTCTTATGTGTCTTGAACTTATATTGAATGCAGTTAATATCCATTTTGTAACATTTTCTGATTTTTTTGATAGTCGCCAGTTAAAGGGAGATATTTTCTCAATTTTTGTTATAGCTATTGCAGCCGCTGAAGCAGCTATTGGGTTGGCTATTGTTTCGTCAATTTATCGTAACAGAAAATCAACGCGTATCAATCAATCGACTTTATTGAATAAGTAGGAATAATAATCAAAATGAGAATATCCACCAATTTGAATTAGCATGTAGTATATGTTAGAATCTAGATTCTATTTACGAAAACGTAATCAATCAAAGTATCTTAGCCACTTCTCATGAGCTGATCCAGAAGTCCATTGATTAGAAAATTTCTGGTAAATCGTTGATTCATCTGGCGTTTAAATATATGATTCATTTACAAGTTTACTGGATCGAAATTTGATAACGTTCAAAAATTCATAGATCCCATGTCACATTCAGTAAAAATTTATGATACATGCATAGGGTGTACCCAATGTGTCCGAGCGTGCCCCACCGATGTGTTAGAAATGATACCTTGGGATGGATGCAAAGCTAAACAAATTGCTTCCGCCCCAAGAACAGAAGACTGCGTTGGTTGTAAGAGATGTGAATCTGCCTGTCCAACGGATTTCTTGAGTGTTCGAGTTTATTTATGGCATGAAACAACTCGAAGTATGGGTCTAGCTTATTGATATGTTCCGTAAAACCCACTTGAATACATTTTGAATACATTTTCTTTTTTTACTGAAAAAACCCGTACTCAAAAAAAAAGAATAAAGATTCTATTTTCGAGCGCGGGTTTTTCTGGTCCAAGTGTATCTTGTCTTTACCACGAATTATTTTCCTTGGTTAACAATAATTGTAGTTTTGCCAATATCTGCGGGCTCTTTAATTTTCTTTCTTCCTCATAGAGGAAATAAGCTAATTAGGTGGTATACCATTTCTATATCCACCTTAGAACTACTTCTAATGACCTATGTATTTTGTTATCATTTCCAATTGGACGATCCATTAATCCAGCTGGCGGAAGATTATAAATGGATCAATTTTTTTGATTTTTACTGGAGATTGGGAATAGATGGACTTTCTATAGGACCTATTTTACTGACAGGATTTATCACAACTTTAGCTACTTTAGCGGCTTGGCCAGTTACTCGGGATTCCCGACTATTCCATTTCCTGATGTTAGCAATGTACAGTGGTCAAATAGGATCATTTTCTTCTCGAGACCTTTTGCTTTTTTTCATCATGTGGGAGTTAGAATTAATTCCTGTTTATCTACTTCTATCTATGTGGGGGGGAAAGAAACGTCTGTATTCAGCTACAAAGTTTATTTTGTACACTGCGGGAGGTTCCATTTTTCTATTAGTAGGGGTTTTGGGTATCGGTTTATATGGTTCTAATGAACCAACATTCAATTTTGAAACATTAGCTAATCAATCGTATCCTCTCGCACTGGAAATAATATTCTATATTGGATTTCTTATTGCTTTTGCTGTCAAATCACCGATTATACCCTTACATACATGGTTACCAGACACCCATGGGGAGGCACATTATAGTACTTGTATGCTTCTAGCCGGAATCTTATTAAAAATGGGAGCATATGGATTAGTTCGGATCAATATGGAATTATTACCCCATGCTCATTCTATATTTTCTCCCTGGTTGATGATAGTAGGCACAATGCAAATAATTTATGCAGCTTCAACATCTCTTGCTCAACGTAATTTAAAAAAAAGAATAGCCTATTCCTCTGTATCTCATATGGGTTTCATAATTATAGGAATTGGCTCTATAACCGATACGGGACTCAACGGAGCCTTTTTACAAATAATATCTCATGGATTTATTGGCGCTGCACTTTTTTTCTTGGCAGGAACGAGTTATGATAGAATACGTCTTGTTTATCTCGACGAAATGGGCGGAATGGCTCTTCCAATTCCAAAAATGTTTACGATGTTCAGTATCTTATCGATGGCTTCTCTTGCATTACCGGGCATGAGTGGTTTTGTTGCAGAATTGATAGTCTTTTTTGGAATAATTAGCAGTCAAAAATATTTTTTAATGCCAAAAATATTAATTATTTTTGTAATGGCAATTGGAATGATATTAACTCCTATTTATTTATTATCTATGTTACGTCAAATATTCTACGGATACAAGCTATTTAATGCTCCAAACTCCTATTTTTTGGATTCTGGACCAAGAGAGTTATTTGTTTCGATCTCTATCTTTCTACCCGTAATAGGTATTGGTATTTATCCGGATTTCGTTTTATCACTATCGGGTGAGAAAGTCGAAGCTATTCTAGCTAATTATTTTTATAGATAGGTTTTAGGAATAAAAAAAAGAAATCCTATTTAAAATGATTTTGAAAATGATTCGCTTTACAATTGAAAAAGGTGAAAAAAAAAATTATTTTTTCTGTTCTTAGGTTTCATTTTTTTTTAAGTTGAGTAAAAAAGAAAGAAAAAGTAAAAATAAAATTGAATTTGAATCAGATATGTTTGGCCTTTGTGAGAACCTTTTGAATCACTCCGCTACTTGTACTTGATTCAAAAGGTTCTTTTCTTGGCGGCTTACATTAAGTTTTCTTATGTATATTCTATGCTGTCCTATGTTTGTATTTGTTCTGCTTTTTCATTCAATTCGATGTTAATGGAAATGAACCATAGCTATGTAAACCTATTCCTAATAGATTGACCCCAAAATAGCATATCCAAATTATAAGAAAGCCCGCGGAAGCCACAATTGCAGAATTTACACCTTCCAAATTTTGATTTGTTCGGGTATGTAAATAAATCGCGAATATGGTCCAAGTAATAAATGCCCAAGTTTCCTTGGGATCCCAATTCCAATATGATCCCCATGCCTCATTAGCCCATACTGCTCCCGAAAGAATCCCTATGGTTAAAAAGAGAAACCCGAGACTAATAATACGATAACTCCAATAATCCAATTGTTGAACCAATTGATACCTGTAATAATTTCGAGAATAAAAAAAAGAAGTGTTTAGTAAAACATTCTTTCTCTCATCCAGGTATTTCATTTCCCCAAAGGAAAATGCCGTATTTAATAAAATATTGCTTTTGCTAAAAATCTTTATGACTTTTCGAAATGTAATGACTAGAAGGGCTACTGATAATAATGATCCACATAAAAGAGCTGCATAGCCAAATACCATCATACTTACGTGCATCATTAACCACTGGGATTGGAGAGCAGGTACTAATAGCGCGGATTGATGCATTTTGGTTAAAAGACCCGAAGTAACAAAGCCTTGGGTAAAAATAGCACTTGATGCGGTTATTGCACTTAAAGCATTTTTATGCTTTTTAAAATGAAAATAGGAAACTATATGAATAATGGAGAAACTCCATGAAAGAAAGATTAATGATTCATATAAATTACTTAATGGAAAATGCCCCGAATAAATCCAACGAGTGACTAATAATCCTGTTATACAGAAAAGGGCGGCTATCATACCCCTTTCTGATGAATCATATAGTCCTACGACTTCATCGACTAATAAAGTTAAAAAATGAATTGTAATTACAATTGAAACGATCGAAAAGGATATATGAGTTAATATATGTTCTAAAATTGAAAAAATCATAAAATAAAGATTATGAAAAAAGGAGAAGAGAAGGTTTCTCGATTATTATTATATGGAATGGAAATTCGGAATTTTTTTTATTTTATTATAGGATTTATATTATACCTTTTTTATAAGACGCTATGCCGCCACTCGGACTCGAACCGAGATGCTCTAGCACTGCTTCCTAAGAGCAGCGTGTCTACCAATTTCACCATAGCGGCTTGCTCAAAATAATAATAACTCATGTTTTATTCATATTCAACCTTCGATATTGAATGAAGGGGTCAATCCAATGCAATATTTATTTTGTAGGAAGCTTTAAAATTGATGAATAAAAAAAGGTTTCATTTCAATAGAAGTTTGAGGGTTAAAAAAAGAATCTTTATTATCCTTTTTTTATTAAAAAAAAAAATTCTAGTTTCTAAAGTAAAGTAGCAAGAACGGAAGTTTTGTAGTTCCTGTTTTACTAAAATCGAACTTTTTCGTTCTAACTAAAAAACTAAAAAGTTGTGACTTCCATTCATGAATAGAGCTCAAAATGTTCTTTATCATTTCCGTTTGTTAATAATTCATTTTATTTACATATAATATGATTTTTATGAATGAATCACTGAATAAAGAAGATGGTTTTGAGTATCACAATTTAAACATGGCATCTACAGATTTCAAAGGATTTAAAAAAATTTATGTAATTTGCATAGCTTTGGATTGTCGTAAACATGTCTAATGTAAAAAAGTTTAGATTCCTATCATAATCGGGCCATCCTTTAAAATTAAAAAAGGATTTATAATTTAGAATTCGAAAAAAATGACTTGCTTCATCTTCCCATACAAACATAGGATTTTTTTTCACTTTAAATTGAGGCGTGTATCCACTAAATAGGAAAAGGTCTCTTTCCCAATTGGGTTTATGGGAAGGATATATAGTAATTCAGAGTAATACTACTACTACTTTAGATTCAGAAAGTTACAAAATGAAAACTTCATCAATTAGTTTCAAGAACCCATTGATTTTGACTAAACTAAGGATCTTATATATCTTCTGCTATAATAATAATCAATTATAGATAATAAATACGATATAGAAAATAGAAATAAAACACTAACAAGTTATTATAATACACAAATAGGAATAGGCGATGGGGAAATAAGAATCCCCCACCCCGAAAAAAAAAGAAAAGATGAACTCAACTAATTACAAAATTATTCAAAAATGAAAAGTAAATTACTACTAAAAAAATGAGTACATAAAATAAAAAAAATAATAGATAAGAAGAAATGCGACTTCCCCCTACGTATTTTAAACTTTCTGCTATTAAAAAACAGGAAATGCCTAACCCATTTATAATTCCATCAATTGTTCGCCTATCAAAAAAATGGGTCAGTTCATATAATCGTCTTATAGTTTTTGTTAAGGACATGTCATAAAAACTATCTATATAACCACGATTATATGACCAATTATAAAAAAAATTGATTATTTTGTCCCAAATTTTTCTATTAAGTCCGCTTTTTACAAATAAATTAAAGAAGTTCAAATTCTGTAAAGACGAATAAAAAGGATTATATAAAAAGGATGCTATAAATATTCCAAAAAAAGCTATACTGACTGAAAAAATTCCATTTGTGAAAAATTCATACCAATCCACAGAATCTTTTGAATTTTGATGTAAAAGATCAATAGCTGGAGTTAACAATTTAGATAATATATCTAAATGAATTTCTTGTTGATTGAAAGAAATTCCTATAACTCCAATAAAGAGAGTAAATAGAACCAATAAAAGGATAGGAAATAGCATAGTGTTATCCGATTCATGAGGATAATAAAAAGTTTTATTAGATTCAAAATGAGTAATAATCAGAAGAGCCCCTCTTTTTACTTTACTCCGAATTTCATATGGCTTCTTGCAAAATAAAAGGGTCTGTTGGTTATTATTAGTTGTTAATAAAGAGAATAAAGGAAAATTTCTGTTAATCGTTTTTTCCTCTTCTTTACCCCATAATTTTATTGAATAAAAGAAATTGCCTTTTTTTCCACTGTAATTTTGAAAATTAATATTCAAATGTCCCTCAAAAGTAAGTAAATAGATCCGAAACATATAAAATGCCGTTAATCCAGCCGTTAACCAAGCTATTACTGCAAACAGTGACGAATACATCCAACTATCATTCAGAATTTCATCTTTTGACCAAAAACAGGCAAGAGGCGGAATACCACAAAGAGAAAGCGTTCCGACTAAAAAAGCCGTTTTTGTAATTGGCACATGTTTTCTTAAACCGCCCATAAAAACAAGATTCTGATTTTTATATGGAGAATATCCAACAACAGCTTCCATTGAATGAATAATTGATCCAGATCCTAAAAACAATAATGCTTTAGAATAAGCATGAGTAATCAAATGATATAAAGCGGATCGATAAGATCCTATGCCCAAAGCTAACATCATATAACCCAATTGAGACATTGTAGAATAGGCTAAGCCTCTCTTAATATCTTTTTGAGCAATAGCTAAAGTAGCCCCTAAGAGTACTGTTACTATGCCTATTAAAGATATTAGGTTCATTATGAAAGGTATGAATATCAAAATAGGTAGAAAGCGGGCTACAAGAAAAATCCCCGCTGCTACCATAGTAGCAGCATGAATAAGAGCCGAAATAGGAGTAGGTCCTTCCATAGCATCAGGTAACCATACATGAAGGGGAAATTGTGCAGATTTAGCAACTGCACCACCAAATAAAAGAAAGGCACATAAAGTAAGAAATAAAAACTGACCCCGATTATTTGAAATCAAAATAAAGTTATTAAATAGTTCGAAAAAATCTTGAAATTCAAAACTGCCTATTATCCAATAAAGGCCTAAGATTCCTAATAATAATCCAAAATCGCCTATACGATTAGTTACAAATGCTTTTTGACAAGCATTTGCTGCAAGGGGTCGTGTGAACCAAAAACCAATTAATAGATAAGAACACATTCCAACCAATTCCCAAAAAATATAAATTTGTATCAAATTAGAACTAGTAACTAACCCAAACATTGAAGTATTGAACAAACTCAGATAAGCAAAAAATCTCAAATATCCCTGATCATGAGACATATAACTGTCACTATAAATAAGAACAAAAATTCCAACAGTAGTTATTAATATTAACATAATGGAAGTAAGTGAATCAAGAAAGTAGCCGAACTCAAAAGATAAATCATTAGTGATGGTCCAAGACCATATATATTGATATGTGGAACTTCTATTCATTTCTTGAATAGATAGATCAACCGAGAAAAGCATAACTATACTTAACAATAAAATACTGGGAAAAGTCCACATGCGGCGAAGGTTTTTTGTTGACATCGGAAAAAGCAGAAGTCCTACTCCTATTAAAATAGGAATAGGAAGTGGAACAAAAGGTATCACCCATGAATATTGATATGTATACTCCATAAAAACTTTGTTTCTTACTTAATATTTAATTGTTTTCTTTCTGATTCACCAGCTCTTATTCTTAACTTTAAAAAGGATAAAAAAATGCTTCATTTCGTTTTGTTCTTTATATTTACTTCACTTCTGACTAAACTTTGTATGAGTAAATTTGGATTTTGCAACAGTTTGGTTCTTATTCATTCCAATAAATGATATTTACGCTTATTTTATATAAAAAAGTATTTGATATTTTTATTTCCGTTCTTTCCATATTATGATTAATATAACGAAAAAATTTGTAAAAAATAAAAATTATTTCAATATTTAAAAAAATAGTTTATTTTTTTAAATATTGAAATTTAGAAGTATAGAAGAATTCAAATTGAGAGGAATAAAATGAAGTAAAGCAGATTTTAAAAAAATAAATGTCTTTCACATATTAGTATAGTACTAAATCATTTATTTATTTTTTTTTTCGAATGGCAGTTCCAAAAAAACGTACTTCTATATCAAAAAAGTGTATTCGTAAAAATATTTGGAAAAAGAAAGGGTATCGGGCAGCGTTGAAAGCTTTTTCATTAGCAAAATCTCTTTCTACAGGAAATTCAAAAAGTTTTTTTTCTATGTCAAATAATTACAAATAATTAGTAGTAATTTACTTTTCATTTTTGAATAATTTTGTAATTAGTTGAGTTCATCTTTTCTTTTTTTTTCGGGGTGGGGGATTCTTATTTCCCCATCGCCTATTCCTATTTGTGTATTATAATAACTTGTTAGTGTTTTATTTCTATTTTCTATATCGTATTTATTATCTATAATTGATTATTATTATAGCAGAAGATATATAAGATCCTTAGTTTAGTCAAAATCAATGGGTTCTTGAAACTAATTGATGAAGTTTTCATTTTGTAACTTTCTGAATCTAAAGTAGTAGTAGTATTACTCTGAATTACTATATATCCTTCCCATAAACCCAATTGGGAAAGAGACCTTTTCCTATTTAGTGGATACACGCCTCAATTTAAAGTGAAAAAAAATCCTATGTTTGTATGGGAAGATGAAGCAAGTCATTTTTTTCGAATTCTAAATTATAAATCCTTTTTTAATTTTAAAGGATGGCCCGATTATGATAGGAATCTAAACTTTTTTACATTAGACATGTTTACGACAATCCAAAGCTATGCAAATTACATAAATTTTTTTAAATCCTTTGAAATCTGTAGATGCCATGTTTAAATTGTGATACTCAAAACCATCTTCTTTATTCAGTGATTCATTCATAAAAATCATATTATATGTAAATAAAATGAATTATTAACAAACGGAAATGATAAAGAACATTTTGAGCTCTATTCATGAATGGAAGTCACAACTTTTTAGTTTTTTAGTTAGAACGAAAAAGTTCGATTTTAGTAAAACAGGAACTACAAAACTTCCGTTCTTGCTACTTTACTTTAGAAACTAGAATTTTTTTTTTTAATAAAAAAAGGATAATAAAGATTCTTTTTTTAACCCTCAAACTTCTATTGAAATGAAACCTTTTTTTATTCATCAATTTTAAAGCTTCCTACAAAATAAATATTGCATTGGATTGACCCCTTCATTCAATATCGAAGGTTGAATATGAATAAAACATGAGTTATTATTATTTTGAGCAAGCCGCTATGGTGAAATTGGTAGACACGCTGCTCTTAGGAAGCAGTGCTAGAGCATCTCGGTTCGAGTCCGAGTGGCGGCATAGCGTCTTATAAAAAAGGTATAATATAAATCCTATAATAAAATAAAAAAAATTCCGAATTTCCATTCCATATAATAATAATCGAGAAACCTTCTCTTCTCCTTTTTTCATAATCTTTATTTTATGATTTTTTCAATTTTAGAACATATATTAACTCATATATCCTTTTCGATCGTTTCAATTGTAATTACAATTCATTTTTTAACTTTATTAGTCGATGAAGTCGTAGGACTATATGATTCATCAGAAAGGGGTATGATAGCCGCCCTTTTCTGTATAACAGGATTATTAGTCACTCGTTGGATTTATTCGGGGCATTTTCCATTAAGTAATTTATATGAATCATTAATCTTTCTTTCATGGAGTTTCTCCATTATTCATATAGTTTCCTATTTTCATTTTAAAAAGCATAAAAATGCTTTAAGTGCAATAACCGCATCAAGTGCTATTTTTACCCAAGGCTTTGTTACTTCGGGTCTTTTAACCAAAATGCATCAATCCGCGCTATTAGTACCTGCTCTCCAATCCCAGTGGTTAATGATGCACGTAAGTATGATGGTATTTGGCTATGCAGCTCTTTTATGTGGATCATTATTATCAGTAGCCCTTCTAGTCATTACATTTCGAAAAGTCATAAAGATTTTTAGCAAAAGCAATATTTTATTAAATACGGCATTTTCCTTTGGGGAAATGAAATACCTGGATGAGAGAAAGAATGTTTTACTAAACACTTCTTTTTTTTATTCTCGAAATTATTACAGGTATCAATTGGTTCAACAATTGGATTATTGGAGTTATCGTATTATTAGTCTCGGGTTTCTCTTTTTAACCATAGGGATTCTTTCGGGAGCAGTATGGGCTAATGAGGCATGGGGATCATATTGGAATTGGGATCCCAAGGAAACTTGGGCATTTATTACTTGGACCATATTCGCGATTTATTTACATACCCGAACAAATCAAAATTTGGAAGGTGTAAATTCTGCAATTGTGGCTTCCGCGGGCTTTCTTATAATTTGGATATGCTATTTTGGGGTCAATCTATTAGGAATAGGTTTACATAGCTATGGTTCATTTCCATTAACATCGAATTGAATGAAAAAGCAGAACAAATACAAACATAGGACAGCATAGAATATACATAAGAAAACTTAATGTAAGCCGCCAAGAAAAGAACCTTTTGAATCAAGTACAAGTAGCGGAGTGATTCAAAAGGTTCTCACAAAGGCCAAACATATCTGATTCAAATTCAATTTTATTTTTACTTTTTCTTTCTTTTTTACTCAACTTAAAAAAAAATGAAACCTAAGAACAGAAAAAATAATTTTTTTTTTCACCTTTTTCAATTGTAAAGCGAATCATTTTCAAAATCATTTTAAATAGGATTTCTTTTTTTTATTCCTAAAACCTATCTATAAAAATAATTAGCTAGAATAGCTTCGACTTTCTCACCCGATAGTGATAAAACGAAATCCGGATAAATACCAATACCTATTACGGGTAGAAAGATAGAGATCGAAACAAATAACTCTCTTGGTCCAGAATCCAAAAAATAGGAGTTTGGAGCATTAAATAGCTTGTATCCGTAGAATATTTGACGTAACATAGATAATAAATAAATAGGAGTTAATATCATTCCAATTGCCATTACAAAAATAATTAATATTTTTGGCATTAAAAAATATTTTTGACTGCTAATTATTCCAAAAAAGACTATCAATTCTGCAACAAAACCACTCATGCCCGGTAATGCAAGAGAAGCCATCGATAAGATACTGAACATCGTAAACATTTTTGGAATTGGAAGAGCCATTCCGCCCATTTCGTCGAGATAAACAAGACGTATTCTATCATAACTCGTTCCTGCCAAGAAAAAAAGTGCAGCGCCAATAAATCCATGAGATATTATTTGTAAAAAGGCTCCGTTGAGTCCCGTATCGGTTATAGAGCCAATTCCTATAATTATGAAACCCATATGAGATACAGAGGAATAGGCTATTCTTTTTTTTAAATTACGTTGAGCAAGAGATGTTGAAGCTGCATAAATTATTTGCATTGTGCCTACTATCATCAACCAGGGAGAAAATATAGAATGAGCATGGGGTAATAATTCCATATTGATCCGAACTAATCCATATGCTCCCATTTTTAATAAGATTCCGGCTAGAAGCATACAAGTACTATAATGTGCCTCCCCATGGGTGTCTGGTAACCATGTATGTAAGGGTATAATCGGTGATTTGACAGCAAAAGCAATAAGAAATCCAATATAGAATATTATTTCCAGTGCGAGAGGATACGATTGATTAGCTAATGTTTCAAAATTGAATGTTGGTTCATTAGAACCATATAAACCGATACCCAAAACCCCTACTAATAGAAAAATGGAACCTCCCGCAGTGTACAAAATAAACTTTGTAGCTGAATACAGACGTTTCTTTCCCCCCCACATAGATAGAAGTAGATAAACAGGAATTAATTCTAACTCCCACATGATGAAAAAAAGCAAAAGGTCTCGAGAAGAAAATGATCCTATTTGACCACTGTACATTGCTAACATCAGGAAATGGAATAGTCGGGAATCCCGAGTAACTGGCCAAGCCGCTAAAGTAGCTAAAGTTGTGATAAATCCTGTCAGTAAAATAGGTCCTATAGAAAGTCCATCTATTCCCAATCTCCAGTAAAAATCAAAAAAATTGATCCATTTATAATCTTCCGCCAGCTGGATTAATGGATCGTCCAATTGGAAATGATAACAAAATACATAGGTCATTAGAAGTAGTTCTAAGGTGGATATAGAAATGGTATACCACCTAATTAGCTTATTTCCTCTATGAGGAAGAAAGAAAATTAAAGAGCCCGCAGATATTGGCAAAACTACAATTATTGTTAACCAAGGAAAATAATTCGTGGTAAAGACAAGATACACTTGGACCAGAAAAACCCGCGCTCGAAAATAGAATCTTTATTCTTTTTTTTTGAGTACGGGTTTTTTCAGTAAAAAAAGAAAATGTATTCAAAATGTATTCAAGTGGGTTTTACGGAACATATCAATAAGCTAGACCCATACTTCGAGTTGTTTCATGCCATAAATAAACTCGAACACTCAAGAAATCCGTTGGACAGGCAGATTCACATCTCTTACAACCAACGCAGTCTTCTGTTCTTGGGGCGGAAGCAATTTGTTTAGCTTTGCATCCATCCCAAGGTATCATTTCTAACACATCGGTGGGGCACGCTCGGACACATTGGGTACACCCTATGCATGTATCATAAATTTTTACTGAATGTGACATGGGATCTATGAATTTTTGAACGTTATCAAATTTCGATCCAGTAAACTTGTAAATGAATCATATATTTAAACGCCAGATGAATCAACGATTTACCAGAAATTTTCTAATCAATGGACTTCTGGATCAGCTCATGAGAAGTGGCTAAGATACTTTGATTGATTACGTTTTCGTAAATAGAATCTAGATTCTAACATATACTACATGCTAATTCAAATTGGTGGATATTCTCATTTTGATTATTATTCCTACTTATTCAATAAAGTCGATTGATTGATACGCGTTGATTTTCTGTTACGATAAATTGACGAAACAATAGCCAACCCAATAGCTGCTTCAGCGGCTGCAATAGCTATAACAAAAATTGAGAAAATATCTCCCTTTAACTGGCGACTATCAAAAAAATCAGAAAATGTTACAAAATGGATATTAACTGCATTCAATATAAGTTCAAGACACATAAGAGCCCTAACCATGTTTCGACTCGTGATTAATCCATAAATACCGATAGAAAATAAATAGGCACTCAAAACAAGTACATGTTCGAGCATCATTGACCAACTCCTTATCAATGTTGGTTCATTTCAATATGAACAAAAATTCAACAGATTCGAGATTGACTAGAATAGAACAAAACAAGTACGGAACAAAAGAATGTATTGAAAATAGATCAAATAAAAGAATCTCCCTTTTAGACATGAACAGTATTCAAATAGAATTTTTGTGAAATAGGTGGGATAACATAGAAGAAAGTGAAATTTGGATTGTTTGCTGTTGCTAGTTATAACGATTTATTACTGACGAGCCACAGCAATTGCGCCTATCAAACCAACTAAAAGAATTATTGAAATCAGTTCAAACGGAAGAAAAAAATCTGTTGATAAATGAATTCCAATTTGTTGACTATTACTTATCAAATCTTGTTCTATAAGTTGGTTTGATCTTGTAGTCCAAATAATCCCGTACCATGACGTATCGAAAATAGTAGTAATTAGCGAAAGAAGAATACTTGTACAAACCAGTGAAGTAACCCCATCCCCAACGATCGACAGATTCAAATCCTTGTAATATTCTGAACCATTCATGAACATGACAGCAAATATGATTAAAACATTTATGGCTCCTACATAAATAAGGAGCTGGGCAGCGGCTACAAAATGAGAATTTGAAAGAATATAGAATAAGGATATACAAACAAGAACCAATCCCAACGAAAAGGCAGAATAAATTGGATTGGTAAGTAATACTACTCCCAGTCCCCCTAATATAAGACCCGATCCCAGTAAAACTATAAGAAAATCGTGTATTGGTCCAGGCAAATCCATTATATGTAAAATAGGAGATAAATTGAAATGCTTTTCATGATCGTATTGACCCGACCGGGAAAAAACTAAAGGTTTTTTTGATTTTCATTTTATGATAGGTTCCTAATTGAATTCAATTCTAATCTATTAGGTATGATATGGGTACAATTGTTGGACAGTTTCTTTTTTGATTCTTTTATTTTCTTAAATTAAGAAAGAATAAGGATATTTTTTGAAAGTATATATTTCGAAATAATTACGACTCTATTGATAGATTTTTAATAAAAAAGTCGAAATTCTCATCAACCAATGAATTTCTAGTTGAATTTTTCATTATTGGCCAAACAAAGAGAAAGACCTTATCTCATTCTTTTAATTTAAACCAAAAAAACGGAACCTTAAGAATTGGTAATTTCTCTTTATTTAATAGAATAGGGCGGTTACCTACTCAGTTTTTCTTTGAGGCGAATTCAAAATTGTTCGAATTGTATAATCATCAATTACTGACATTGGTAAACGGCCCAAAGCAATTTGATTATAATTCAACTCGTGACGGTCGTAAGTAGAAAGTTCATATTCTTCAGTCATCGATAAACAATTTGTTGGACAATACTCAACACAGTTACCACAAAATATACAAATTCCGAAATCAATACTGTAATTAAGTAATCGTTTTTTTCGAATATCCGTTTCAAATTTCCAATCAACAACAGGCAGATCTATAGGACATACACGAACACATACTTCACAAGCAATACATTTATCAAATTCGAAATGGATTCGGCCACGGAAACGCTCCGATGTGATTAATTTTTCATAAGGATATTGAATAGTTACAGGCAAACGATTTGCGTGGGATAAGGTAATCATGAAACTTTGACCAATGTACCTTGCTGCTCGTACTGTTTGTTGACCATAATTCATGAACCCAGTTACCATAGGGAACATATCAGGAATCTATATGAATAGTTTTATCTTCGTTTCTTTCTCTTGTTTGAACTTGAACCAAGTCTATTGTTTGCTATTTACAGTGAAAAAAGTTGAAAAGAGGTTGTTAATAATAGATTACCGAGAGAGATTGGTAAAAGAAATTTCCATCCAAGATTTAAAAGTTGGTCCATTCTTAACCTAGGTAAAGTCCATCTTGTTGTGATAGAAATAAACAAGAACAAATAAGTTTTAGCTAATGTAATAAAGATACCAATTGTAGTTCCAAAGATTCCATCCACTTTATTTATTTCAAATAGCTCAGGAACAAATATGTATGGAATGGAAATATTCCAACCACCCAAGTAAAGAACCGTTACAAATAACGAAGAAAGTAATAGATTTAGATAGGAAGCAACATAAAATAAACCAAATTTGATACCCGAATATTCGGTTTGATAACCTGCTACTAATTCTTCCTCCGCTTCTGGTAAATCAAAGGGTAATCTCTCGCATTCGGCTAGGGCAGAAATTAGAAAAACGAGAAATCCTATAGGCTGACGCCACAAATTCCATCCCCAAAAACCATATTTTGACTGCGCCTCAACTATATCAACTGTACTTGAACTGTTAGATAATCATAGTCGGTGATAACATCACTGTTCCCACCGCTATTCCAGAACCGTACATGAGGTTTTCGCCTCATACGGCTCCTCGTGGGTCAAAAAAAATCTAAGGACCAGATCAGTATTATTTACTATTTAGCTAGCTATGGTTGTAGAATAGAAAGAGTCAAAATCTATTTGAGGGTCCAAAATTATACCAATGGAATTCCGTCTGCTATACTCTAAAATAATAATAAAAAAAGGCGCTTCCGAATTGATCTCACCCGTTAATAATTTGACTTTGTTGAGTAATAACTTAATCCTTAAATAAAAAACTCCTTTCAGAAATATCAATAAATAGTTTATTTCAACCCATCATTTTCGATTACGAAAAGGAATTAGACGTTACATTAGCTAATGAATCATGAGACAAATTATATCTCTCTAAATCTATGCTAAATATATGAAAAAGACGGAATAAAAAAGATTTCTTTTTTTTTTTTCTCTTGTTTGTTTTTCGTTCCTATTCTTCTTTCTTATAAAACCGATATAAGAGAAGGGGCTAAAACAAAAATCAAAAATAAAGGATTATTTCGTTCCTGATAGTCATTGCTTTAATGGGTGGATAGGAGCATACTCTGGATCGGAATCGCGGGAAGTACTGCCTTATCATTTCTACCAATTTAAAGCCCCAATTAGTATTCTTTTTATGTTATGCAGAAATCTCTTTTTAGAGAATTTCCATAATCTCCATTACTAATCCTTTGTGCATTTTTGTGTTCCTAATCATCCACTCATTTTTTGTTCAATCGCCCGTTTCGTTTGATAATACATGTATGGTAGGTAATTCATACAAAGGATAGTGAAAAGGCCATACGGTTGATCTTTTGAGCCCGCTTCAAGCTGGGTTGTCTAATCAACCAGTCTTGGGGTAAAGGACCTCTTCCGCTTATGTTTATTTCCACTTAACTCTTGTCTTGTACATAGGAAATGAGACTCCATTTTTTTTTACTGCAAATTGATAAGCTGCTTTCTTTCACTCATATATAACTATCTAATTGACTTTATCAACCAAAAGGATAATAAAGAATATCTATTCAATTCGTTCAACTTGTTTTCTAAAGCGAAAGAAAAGAATGAATAGGGAAAAGAAAGAAAAGTTTGTATTTCAACGAATCGCACGTAGAGAGATTGATAAAACACATAAAGTTAATGGTATTTCATAACTAATCGATTGAGCAGCAGCTCGTAAACCACCTAAAAAGGAATATTTATTATTCGATCCGTATCCTGACATAAGAAGGCCAACAGGGGCAATACTTGAAATGGCAATCCATAAAAAAATACCGATATTGAGATCAGCTAAAACAAGATGATAGCTAAAAGGAATTACTAAAAAACTTAGTAAAATGGATATGACTGCTATAGATGGTCCAATACTGAATAAACGGGTATTTCCTCTAGCTGGAAAAAGATTCTCTTTGAAAAGCAGTTTTGTCCCATCTGCTAGAGCTTGAAGAATTCCCAAAGGACCGGCGTATTCAGGCCCAATACGTTGTTGTATTCCTGCGGATATCTCTCTTTCTAACCATACAATTACCAGTACGCCTACTGTGATCCCCAATACAAGAGTCAAAATAGGGACAAAGATCCATACGATTCCATAGACCTCTTTGAAAAATTCCAATCTGGAAAAAGAATGAATATCTTGTACTTCTATTTCTGTTGTATAAACTATCATTTCAACGATCAACTTCTCCCATAATGATATCTATGCTACCTAGTATCGTCATAATATCAGCCAATTTCATTCCTTTAACTAACTGAGGAAGAATTTGCAAATTGATAAAACCCGGCGGGCGAATTTTCCATCTCCAAGGAAAACAACTTTTGTCCCCTATTAGAAAAATTCCCAATTCTCCCTTTGGGGCTTCAACTCTCGCATAAAGTTCTTGCTTCGGCAATTCAAATGTGGGAGAAGGTTTTTTACTAATGAATCGATATTCAAAATAATTCCATTCTGGATCCCTTTCTCTATCAAAGTATCGGATTTCTAAATTCTCATAGGGACCCCCTGGAATTCCTTCCAGGGCCTGTTGAATTATTTTTATGGATTCTGTCATTTCACTGATTCGGACTAAATAACGAGCTAATGAGTCTCCTTCTTTTTGCCACTGGATTTCCCAATTAAATTCGTCGTAACACTCATAATGATCAACTTTACGAAGATCCCATTGTATTCCAGATGCTCGTAGCATCGGTCCGGATAAACCCCAATTTATTGCTTCTTCTCCACTAAGAATGCCTACTCCTTCAACTCGTTCTAAAAAAATGGGATTTCGCGTAATAAGTTTTTGATATTCAACAACTCCTGTTAAAAAATAATCGCAGAAATCCAAACATTTATCTATCCAGCCATAAGGCAGGTCGGCTGCTACTCCCCCGATACGAAAATAATTATGCATCATTCTCATCCCAGTTGCAGCTTCGAATAGATCATATACTAATTCTCTTTCTCTGAAAATATAGAAAAAAGGGGTCTGTGCGCCAATATCCGCCATAAAAGGTCCAAGCCATAACAGATGAGAAGCTAGACGACTTAACTCCAACATAATGACTCTGATATAGCTCGCTCTTTTAGGTACTTGAATATTTCCCAATTGTTCTGGTCCATTTACGGTTATTGCTTCTGTGAACATAGTAGCTAAATAATCCCAACGTGTTACATAAGGTAAAAATTGTATAATTGTTCGGTTTTCCGCAATTTTTTCCATTCCTCTGTGTAAATAACCTAATATTGGTTCGCAGTCAACAACATTTTCACCGTCTAGGGTAACGATGAGACGAAGAACACCGTGCATTGATGGGTGGTGAGGTCCCATATTGACTATCATAAGGTCTCTTTCTGTAGCTGGTCTATTCATAAGTTTTTCCTCGATTCATTCTTACATGAATTGCTGAAAACGAAAAGAAGTTTATCAAAATTCTCAAGATCCAATAAATGAAAAAACTAAGTAAAAATTTGAAAATTAACGATTTTTTAACTCCCGAATATCCAACTCACTAATTAATTCTTTATAGCGTACTCGATTTTTCTTTGATAAGTAAGACAGCAGCCGTTGACGTTTTCCCAGAATTTTTCGTAGACCTCTCTGAGATGAATAGTCTTTTCTGTGCAATTCCAAATGGGAAGTAAGTCTTCGTATCTTATTGGTGAAACTGACTATTTGAAAGTCAACAGACCCCCGCTTTTCTTCTTTTTTTTCTTGAAAAATAACTGAGATGAATGAATTTTTTACCATAAAACAAAATCTTATCCCCTTTTATAATTTTTTGATGTGAATTTGATTAATCAGTAATAATAATATTAGTCATTTTGATATACAGAATGACCTTAAGTTCATTATAAACTTCCTACTTTTTTTATAAAATAAATAAATGAACAAAATCTTCTTATTTTATTTGTATAGGAATACAAAAAAAGAGAAGAAGGTTTTGTTCATTCATTTATAGATCTAATTGATAATATGTATGTCATTAAATTAGTATCCTCTTTCAGGATGGAATGTAAGACAATCCTCGCGTCTATCTATTTGTTTTCATATAGCCGACATATTCTATTACCTAATAATATATGTATATATGGCAAAATTCATGTAAATGGACTTGTAACTAACAAATTTTCAACCGTGGATACATATGTATCCTGACCATACTGAAACGACTGCCATTATGAGTATTAAACCAATAGCGATTCATACAAGCTAAATCTTCTAGTCGATAATTGGGCCAAAGAAAGAACTTCATTTTAATTAGTTTATTTTTATCGATACCGAGATATTTGCCTCTATTTAAAACTTGACCACAGTTTTTTACCTGATTGCAAAATACCGGATTTCTATGTATATCATTTCTATCCCTTGAGTTTAAAAAATATAGAATTCGCAATTCTCTACGGCCTTTAGGGGATAAAATAGTTTCAGGAACAAAGAAATCATAATGATTTTTGTCTCTATTTTGAGTCATTTTTTGATGTCTTAAAATGGATTCATCAAATTGATTCTTATCAAACCATTCTCGAAATTTTGGATTCCTTTGGTATTTATTCTTATGAACCAAAAAAATACCTATGGTTTGATATAGAATCAATTGTCCATCCTTTTTTATAGACGGATAAGGATAAGTCGGTTCGATAATCAATGTTCCGCTTGTACTTAATTCTCCAGAAGTGCGCCCTTTTAGAGTCCAAATATCCACAGTCAGTTCTCCCCGTTTAAGATAGGATATAGCAACGTCCTTTGGATTTATCAATCTAAGCAGGAGACAAGAGGCTCTAATATTATTGAACATTTTTTGATTTACAACCTTTTCACAGCTCAATTGAAAATAGAAAAAACTTTCTAGGAAGGGATAAAGCTCTATAGCTTCGGGGCTCATGTTGGCCTTTTTTTTTCTACGTTGTTTTTTTATGCCTGATCTACCTCCATTTTCATCTGATAGAGGAGCCCCTTCCCCTTGGTTTAGAGGATCTTTTTCTTCTTGATTTCCATTCTCGAATCTAAGAATTCTTTTTTTTTTCTTTGATTCTATTAAAGGGTTACTTTCAGTAATGTTTTTCTTAATGTTTTCATTTCCATTCAAATGAAAGTTGAAAAGAAGTAATTTTATTGGTATCATCCCCGGTTGAATCTTATATGCATTATATAGTGGCAAAAATTCTGGGAAGAACCAAAGTTCTAGTTCTGGATTCGAACTAATAGGACCTACTATTTCCTCATCCATTTCCATCCAATCAAAGAAGCATCTTTTTTTTTTTGTCAAAAAAGGATCTTTTTTTTTTTTGAATCGGTTGATTTTTGAATTTTGATAAATTGGTAAAGAAAAAGGACCCCTCTTCATTTTTTGATTCTTATTCTTGGTGCCGCTATTGGCCCAGTAATGAATCTCGACCTTATTATTTCTAAGGCAAAAATCAATCATTTTCCACCTACAAAATTTTCTATCTGGAAATTTCTCCTCAGCCATAATATTATTTTCTCCTAGATAATTATAAATAGGTAGCCCATCTGTCATATCAAATAATTTGCGTTTATCTATCTTGTAATTATCAAAAATCTCTTCTTTACTATTTATTTGTAATGGTGATCTATAAATATATGAGTCTTTCTTCTCTTCATAATTAATAGATTTATATGAGAAAAAATCATGTCTATGATGTTTTTTAAAATTAGATGATTTTTTATATTCTTGATTCAGTAATGAATCCGGTTCAAAATCATTTTGTTTTTCATCATGAATTAATCCTTCTTTTTCATATGAGTCCCCTTTGTTAAAACCGTTTTTTTGAGTCATACAGTGTCGATTGACTTTATTTCGCCATTTTTCTGGTACTAATTTAAGCCAGCTAATCTGAGAGAAATCATATTGATAATGCCCCCTTAACCAGTTTTTCCATTGATTCCTTTCAGAATGCCAAAAGTCTTTATGTCTCAATCCAGAATGAAATATTCCCTCTTTCCGAAAAAAATCCTTTATTTCATTTTTAAGAAAAAGAGATGTTCCATAATATTGAAGGATAGACTTGAATTTATAGAAGTTAATAACTCGAGTTTGCGATATTTTATAAAATACATATGCTTGCGAGAAGGAGGACGAGTTACAAAAAGTTGTTGAATTCTTATTTTGAATATTATCAAGGGAATTTTTTTTAGTTAAAATAAAGTGAAATTTTTTTGTATTTCTTTTCTTAATTCTTTTTTCATTTTCTTTCTTATTGGAAATGGATTTCTCGATCATTTTTTTTCTTGATTCAATAAAAAGTTGTGCATTGGTTCTTGCAATATTAATGATACATAGAAAAAAATCTATGTATATTTTTTCCATGAAAAATTTGATAAAAAAATAAAATTTACGGATTAATCGAGTATTTCTTCTTTTTAATATTTGACAAAATTTTTTTAATGATTCTAATATTTTATTATGATAACTTTTTTTATTAGAATTAATCTTTTTTTCTTGAGTTAGAAATCCATTTTGCTTCTCATTTAGAATTATTTCTAGTTTCTTGTTGATTGTACTTGTTCTCTCAGTCAGATCTTTCATTTTTTTTTCTGTCAGTGAAAAATTTGTCCATTCTGTAGATCGAATTTGAATAGGTGATTCACGAATCATCTGATTATTCATTATAGAATCGTCGGTTTTAGTTTCACCCAATTCGTAGTTTTTGATGCTCCATTTTTTTATTTCTTTTGACACCTTTCGAAGAAATTTTGCTCGTTCTTTAAAAACATTAAAAACTATAAAAGACTTCTTTTTAAATTTTTTCACTTTTTTTTTCAGTTCTTTAAAAATAGGTTCAAAAAATGAAGACCCTTTTAGTTTTTGAGGGGGACCAAAAGGATGGTCAGTTTCCAGTCCAAAAACTGTTAAAAAACAAAAATCATTTTTTTGCGCTTTCTGTGTTTTCAAGGGTTTTAACTTAGATCGGTGCCAAGGTTTCAGGTAAAAAGGGAATAAGATTTTTATCTGAATACCGTCTGTTAACCAGTTTTTTGGAAATTCTTTGTCGGATAATTCAACACCATTATAAGTGCATCGAATATGCATTTCTCGATTCCAATCCTTGAAGTCTTCGGACCATTCGGGACTTTGAAATAATAAAATACGCGCAATATTCTTAGCTATTATTAATAAAGGCAATCGAATATATTTCCGAAGAATTGATTGGCCTACTAATAAAAAACCTCTTACTGCTTGAGCATATGGAATGGTATCCCAAGCTTCTGCTATTTCCATTCGCATTCTCTCTTCGTCTTGGTATTTTTCAACCTTTCTTTTTTCTTTTGTATAATCAGAGATTTGTAATTTTTTGCTTTTTTTAGACATCAAATTTTGAAAAATTCCTTTCATCCGTCCGAAACTATCAAAAGAAAAAAGGCGTCTGTCTATTCTGTTCAAAAAAGAAAAAAGGCGTCTGTCTATTCTGTCCACAAAAAGAGGGGAGTGCGCCTTTGCTTGATAGAAGAGTTGGCAAGTAACCGTTTTACGCCTTTGGGCACGCATAGAACCTTTTATTAGATTTCGACGAAAATCCGAGTGTGGTAAATAACGTATCCAAGCGATTTCGCCTGCTGGATCAGGCTCATTAGAATCTTCGCTATCATCAAAAATGACCATATACTTGTATTTTCTTAAACGAATTTGAGAATCCAATTCTACCCTTTCTTCGCCGGTTTCTCCTTCCTCTAGTTGCAAATCATCGAGTAAGTAGTATGGCCATCGAGGGACCTTTTTACTTATTTCCTTTATTTCAATAGATCTTTTTCTACTTCTTTGATCACTGGACTTAGTTATAACTACATTTGAATGAATAGTTTGATGTTTGGGTTC